AGGTAATTTATTGGGTTATCAAATGATACATAGTACGATACAGTCAAAACAAGGTATTTATAGTAAGAAAAAACGAGATACCTCGGAAACAAGTCAAACTCATCAACGGACTCTCTAGCCCCTTATGTTCATTTATAGGATAACAAGGTAGTTAGAAGTCCTTTATTTTTTCAATCCAATCGCTCTTTTGATTTTGAAAAAAAAATCTCTTTATCAATATACTGCCTTCTTCTACACATTTATCTCTACCCCATAAAGTGGAATAGCTAATAGTTAGGACTCATAAGAAATTTCTAATCCACTCATCAGAAAAGCCTTTCCCGCATTAAGCACTAATATATTTTTAACGTCTAATTAGATGGGGTAATCATTCAAAAATGAAGAACAGAAGCTCGTTACTTTTTATTTCCCTATAATTGGAACCTTATAGTAAGGCTCTACCCATTTATTCACTCGACCCCCCAAAAGATTCTTTTTAAAAAATTGTTAGACACCACGAATTTAAACAATTGAAATAAGATTTGGGACCTATTCAGTAAGAATGAAATATTCTCAGAATTATCCATTGCTACGACATGCTGCTTTTTCCATTCATTCCTTTCAGGATCAGTCGTGGTCTTCCAAACTCTACCGATGGTATGGACGAATCTCTTGCTTCATACAAATGTGTAAAAGATGCTAGCCGCACTTAAAAGCCGAGTACTCTACCGTTGAGTTAGCAACCCCAAAAAACTAATTAGAATGCGTAGATACAATCAGAATCCCAATAAATAACGAAATTGAATGGCACAATGCAATCAAACCATTAAAAAAAAAATGAAAAAAAAATTCTAATCCACTCTGTTCACAATAAAAATGAACAAATCCGACGAAAATACAAAAAATTCTCAGATAAAAGATAAAATAGGGATAAAGTCAAAGTTTATAGACCGCCTATTGTCTCTTATATTACCCATTAATTAGTATATATCGAGTTTTATTGATTTTAATCTTAATCAAAAAAGACTTTTTGTATGACAGAAAATCCAAGAACCCATTATTTAAATGAAATAAAATCTATGGAACAGGGATAAATGGATCCATTTATCCACGATCGGATTATATTTATTTGATACACTGTTGTCAATATGAATATTGAGAAAAGCATACAAAAGATAAAACAAACTCTAAATCGAACTAACAATTCTGATTTCAATCAATTAAAATTAATCAAATTTAAATTATTTAAATTGAAATATAAAAAAACTAAGGACTTGTGTTGGATTGGCACTATATATAATATAATATAGGTGGAAGACTAAATTAAGGAAGACGGGGGAGAAGTAGAAAAAAATGAGGTTTATTCAATAACTAAAATAAACAGGTTTAGTCCTTTGTTTTTTTTTTGTTCGTAGAGTTCCAACGAAAATCACCCCATTGACGGTAATGCAAATTTTTATGTCTATAGACCCAATTACTTCTACGTCATTTCTTATTTATTCACTTGATCTTTTTCTATTTCTATACTATTTTACTATTTTATTTCGATTTTAAATTATTGGATCCATTATTATATCAATAAAATCGAAATCCATTTTTTGTCGTTATAAATAAACGACACCATTCTATAGTAACAATACTAAACGGAAGTATGATATGAATAGAACAAAAGAGGAACTAGCAAAGAAAAGGTTATACAAAGCTATATACAAATCATCCACACCTTCTTTTTTCGATTTTATTTCATTAATTGAATTTTGTTTATTGATTAAGGCGAAGTTCCGTAAAAACCCCCGCCTTTTTTGAAATATCATGAACAGTTCCTGTAGGTTGAGCGCCTTTTTCAAGGAAATCTAGAATAGCAGGAACATTTAAATAGATTTGATTCTTTATCGGATCATAAAAACCCACTTTCCGAAGATCTCTTCCCTCTCGTCGAGATCGAACATCAATTGCAACGATTCGATAAATGGCCCATTGGGATAGATGAACAATACCCCCCCCCTAGAAACGTATAAGAAGTTTTCCCCTCGTACGGCTCAAGAAAATTAGAAATTATGTCTATGTATCGAATTACAATATCAAATATATCCATAAAATCATCAAATTAATTAGACTATTGATTTAAGTACTTTTTTTTCTTATTCTTACCCAACAAAAAATAAAATTAGTCGTATTTGCACCCTCATAACTCAAGTTGGATAACTCTGAAATAACTCAAAAGAGAACCCTTTTAGATATTTCATTTATTGAGTGGTCTCTAACCCTTTTATTGTCTGTCTCCTTTAGAATCTATTTTGATTCTTCATTCTGATCTATTTTGATTCTTCATTCTGATCTATTTTGATTCTTCATTCTGATCTAGTTGTTAAGACAATTGAAAAAGGTATTTACTTGTTCCAGGATCTTTGCCTTGAATCATTGGGTTTAGACATTACTTCGGTGATCTTTAAATCCTTTCAAAACGGCAGCAACATATCATTTTTTGTGATTTCTTTCTGTCAAAGAATCATACGAATGGTTGATTCCTGCGTAATACACCTTCCTTTTGAATTGGAAATTTTCTCGAATAGAACCTTTTAGGTTTATGTATCGAAAATATACTTACGAAGTTGTTCCAATTTATTGATTGATACTAACCCTAGATTATTGCCCCTGAAAAAAAAATCTTTCTACTCGAGCTCCATCCTGTACTATAATTACATCACCCCCCCCCCAAAAAAAAGAGGGTTCCAGCGGAACAGAACAAATGATGTCGAGCCAAGAGCACTTTCATTCCTATATAATATATAAAAAAATGGTGGATGTAAGACTCCACAGCTGATCATGTCCTTCAAGTCGCACGTTGCTTTCTACCACATCGTTTTAAACGAAGTTTTACCATAACATTCCTTCAGTTTGGAACCCATATGTAATTGATTCAATTATGGAATCATGAATAATCATTGGTTCGGTCGGTACATAGTAATCTATTTAACCCTATTTTTTTAGATTAATAGAATTAAATACTAGAAATTCTATAAAATAGAAATAATTTTTTTTTCTAAATTTTTAAATTTAGAATCTTTTTATTGTAAAAATCAAATTAGTTAACTAATTATAACTAATATAACACGAATAAACAAGTTATTTTGAATCTGTATCTTCAAGTAACGTAATAGTGATAGGATAAATTCAACAATTTCACACTTCTTCAAGTACCAAGAACTCATAAGAGTTCTTTACAAAGATTTAATTGATTGAAAAATTTCCTATCCGATACAATTATACAATTATTTGTATTTTGCATAACATAAAGTTTTCCAGCAAGGACCTTTCTTTTTTTATCATCAGTAAGAGAGAGAGAGAAATCCATATTGGATATTGGATTAAACCATCTGTGAGTAAAAAAAGATAGATAAAAAAACACTGATGTAAGGGAAGATTGAAATTTTATGTTGTTATTTTTTCATATTTATACTTTAAAATCTGTAAAATAGGTACTATCTTAACGAATCGCAAATGAATGAAATTTACTATTTCATATGCGTGTTATTTGAACTCGATTAAATTTGTGAAAAAGATATGATTCCGCAGATTATTAAAAAAAGAAATAAGAATCACATTCTATACCAATATTCTATTCTTAATACAGAAGGCTGTTCGAAAAGGCAATTTTTTTTTATATATTTTATTATGATATATATTTTATATATATTATTTTATTATGTATGATATATATATTATCAATATATTAATATAATGATCACATTATATAATAATAATTATATACGGGATATGATCTGGGACGGAAGGATTCGAACCTCCGAATAGCGGGACCAAAACCCGTTGCCTTACCACTTGGCCACGCCCCATTTTTTTCTATTAGACACTAATAAACACTAATATTGGTACGGGTTATTCGTCAACTCCAGTCTAAATATCTATTATTTATAAAATAGATTACTAGAATTTTTATACATGTAGACTATACATGTAGACATAGAATTAAACTTAATTTATTGATCATTACATATAATTCAATTAAGATATTGTACGAAAGTATGATTTATTCTATTCTCTTTTGATTTGAGATATAGAAGGATTTTTGATTGGGTGAGTTCAAATCAAAGAAAGTTTTTTGGTCTATCTTATTTTCTTTTTATTCATTTTTTTTCTTCTATCAATAATAACATATTTATAATAATAAAAAACTCAATTTATTAATAACTCAATCAAAAAAAATACAATTATCCCCAAAACAAAATGTTTGTTATGCTTAATATATTTAGTTTAATCTGTATCTACCTTAATTCTGCTCTTTTTTCCAGTAATTTTTTCGTCGCCAAATTGCCCGAAGCCTACGCTTTTTTGAATCCAATTGTAGATATTATGCCAGTAATACCTCTGTTCTTTTTTCTCTTAGCCTTTGTTTGGCAAGCTGCTGTAAGTTTTCGATGATATTTTTAATAAAGTCCCAGATAAATTCATTATTTATTCGAAAAAAAAAATTCGTAGAATTGATAAGATCAGATAAGTCCTACACCCTCAATTCAAATATTGAAATTATTGTACAACCGCGACAAATCCGGATCACCCCACTGCATTTCTTGGTGTCAAAATAAAAAAGTAGGGTATGCGGTATAAAAGTGGAGAATCTATTCTCTTTTTTCCTAAAAAAAATCTTGGAGATTGTGTAATGCTTACTCTCAAACTATTTGTTTACACGGTAGTGATATTCTTTGTTTCTCTCTTTATCTTCGGATTCCTGTCTAATGATCCAGGACGTAATCCTGGACGTGAAGAATAAAAGATAAGGTTTTTGTTTTCTTTGCTTGATTTTAAACTGTTATTAGTAAGATTTTATCTATTCCACATCCTTAAACTTCTTTAACTATTCATTTTTAACTATTAATTAAATAAAAAAAGAGCTCGCGATAAATTCGAAAGAAAATACCAAGTCATCAACAAAAACGGAAAGAGAGGGATTCGAACCCTCGGTACGAAAAACTCGTACAACGGATTAGCAATCCGACGCTTTAGTCCACTCAGCCATCTCTCCTCCCAATTGAAAAAGGATAATACTATGTTACATTATAAAAAATAAGGCTTGAAAACGCCCGTCATAGTATAGACTATTATTTTTTGATTTCGTCCGAAGGGGCTTTTTAGTTTCACGGCCCGGCCTGGTCAGTACTTAGCCGGGCCCGCCCTTTTGTTCCAACGAATCATAAATAAAAATATTTTTGAATTTTGAAAAAAAAAGAAAAACACTTGCTTGTTATTGCGATTAAAAATAAATAAAAAACTTTTTCAATTTCTATGATATAGAATCAAATGATATCGAATCAAAGTGCCGTTTCTTTCTTAGTTAGTCCTTTTATTCCAGTTTAAATAAGAAAAAGGGAACTGTCGTTTCTTGACACAATCCATTTTTGTGTTATGGCTTAAGTTCGAGACGTATAGGTCAAAAACCTCGGGCAAAAAAACACTTGGTATTTAGTTATTTAAATTAAATGAATCCTCTTTTCCTAATCTCATTAGGTCCTCTGATACAACACGTAAACGCTCTCGTTTTCATGATTTTTTTCTGATCTTTTGTTTTACTTTTGATTAGGGTCGACAAAAGGTCCGATTCTATACAATAATCGGATTGTAGCGGGTATAGTTTAGTGGTAAAAGTGTGATTCGTTCTACAACCCCCTATATAGTTAAAGGGTCTTTCGGTTTGATTCATATTCATATATTCATTCCGAACAAAAACTTTAGTTCTTAAAAGGATTGAATCCTTTACCTCTCAATGAAAAATTCGAGGAAGAATATACATTCTCGTGATTTGTATCCAAGAATCAATTTAAAATGGAAAAATTGGATTATGAGATTACGAAACATAATTTTTTTTATTGGATCAATACTTCCAATTGAATGAGTATGAGTAACGGACCCATGGATAAAGATAAAAAGTGTATTTCTAATCGTAACTAAATCTTCAATTTTCAATTTATATAATTGAAAATTTATATAGAGGAAATTGAAGCAAAACAGCTATTAAACAATGTCTTTGGTTTACTAAAGACATCGAGAAATTTTTTTAGCTCGGTGGAAACAAAACGCTTTTCCTAAGGATTCTTTCAAATAGAAGTAAAGAACGAAGTAACTAGAAAGATTGTTAGAATATAACCCTCCTCTTTTCTATAGGGATCGTCTAGAAAGCGGGTTGTTCTGAATAGATTCAGACAGAAAAGCTGACATAGACGTTATGGGTCGGATTTTTTTATTTCGTTCATGTCTGAATCTGGGAATTTATCCATCTTCCATAAAGGAGCCGAATGAAACCAAAGTTTCACGTTCAGTTTTGAATTAGAGACGTTAAAAATGATGAATCAACGTCGACTATAACCCCTAGCCTTCCAAGCTAACGATGCGGGTTCGATTCCCGCTACCCGCTTTTACTTTAATCGTTATAATCTTTAATATTCTAAAATTCGAAAAATTTCATTTTTTTATATTTAATAATAAAATGGAATGAATCGAATTAATGTAATGCATAATTGACTTGAATACTAAATTCTTGAAATTCTTTCCACTATTTTTCCGAACAAGAAATATGAAAATTGGAGTGAAAAGCGTCCATTGTCTAATGGATAGGACATAGGTCTTCTAAACCTTTGGTATAGGTTCAAATCCTATTGGACGCAGTTTATTTCCATATGTATATATTTTTTTTTAATATTTCTATGTCAAGAAATAAGAAAGATATTTTGAATAAGAGACGCTCCTAGTTACATATTAATTATTTCTTTAATCTATAGATTAAAGAAATAATTAATATGTAATTTCTACAATTTCTTATAGAATTTCAAATTCGATTTCAAATTATAGAAATGAAATTGTAAATTAATATACAATTATACAATATAGTAACAGTATAAGTATATTAATAGTAAAATATATACTATTTTTATTATTATTATAGAATATATAGAATTATAGAATATATATCGAATAAAATATAGATAGATAATTCTATATCTATATAATAAATATCGAGTTTAAAGATTTTCTTTTTTATTTTTATATTTTTTATATTAAGGATAGCTTATTATAAATTAATAAGTTATTTGAAGTTATTTATTAAATTTAGAATTGATAATAAAGTTTATTAGAAACTATAATATAAAGTCATAAGATCATAATAGAAAAGTATATTCTAAACTAAAGATTATATAGAAAGATTCTAATTACTAATTAATAGAAAGATTGATGAAGATTCAAAGTAATCACTTTCTTTATACTTGTTCCTGAAGTAGAAAACGTTCCATCTGGTCCTGAATAGCTTCTTTCAAAAGGGTTTCCGCTTCCTCGGTAAATGTTTTGGTAGAAGATATGATTTCTTGGAACTGCGGTTTATTCGTTTTTAAGTAAGTACGTAATTCAACAAGAAATTTCCTTACCTGTCCAATTTCTAATGAATCAAGATAACCATTCGTTCCGGTATAAATAGTCAATATCTGTTCTTCCACCGCAAGGGGGGCTGATTGA